AACATAAATACGGCAGTAAGGAGAGGCAATACAAAAGTGTGTAAACTATAAAAACGAGTTAAAGTGGATTGGCCCACACTAGCACTTCCACGTAATAACTCTACTAAAGGCGATCCTATTACAGGAATAGCTTCAGGTACACCTGTCACGATTTTTACTGCCCAATAACCAATTTGGTCCCGAGGTAAGGAATAACCAGTTACACCAAAAGATGCAGTCAATACAGCCAAAACCACACCCGTAACCCAAGTTAATTCGCGAGGTTTTTTAAATCCACCTGTGAGATACACACGAAATACGTGCAGGATCATCATGAGAACCATCATACTTGCTGACCATCGATGAACTGATCGGATTAACCAACCAAAGTTGGCCTCAGTCATGATGTATTGAACAGAGGAAAAAGCCTCTGTAACGGTTGGACGATAGTAAAAAGTCATAGCAAAACCCGTAGCTACTTGTACTAGAAAACAAGTAAGTGTGATCCCCCCTAAACAATAAAATATGTTGACATGAGGAGGAACATATTTACTAGTTATATCATCTGCAATCGCCTGAATCTCAAGACGTTCCTCAAACCAATCATATACTTTATTGAGATAGGTAACCCAATGGAACTCCCCCTCTGAGAACCGTATATGAGAATTTCATCTCGTACGGCTCAAGCGGAAACACACAAATACTGATTTCAACGGATATATAATAGAAAATGAAAAACTTCATTAACCACTTGATTCGATTTGCCTCGAAGATACGAAGTAACAAAAATCCGGAATCTCTTCTTTGTGATGATAATGCCAAAAAATATCAAGTTGGCTCATCTGTCTTTCTTTATGTTGATCGTTACAGGCCTCTTGAATCTTCTCTTCCCTATTTTTTATTTGTTATTTGATTTATTGTTTTTTTTTTTTTTTTGTGCGTACTGCGGATTTACTCTTGTTTTACTATTGATAGGAATTCTCTTGTTGAGACCCTATGAATCAATTGAAACCTCAGATTCATACTAGAACCACGATGATTTAGCCTCAAGCTAAACTCAAAGGTTCTCTGAGTAAGAACCTTTGATGATCACTTATTGAATGAATGGATGTAATGACTCAACAAAATCTAGAGAAAGAGTTATCCTTCGGTCAAAATAAATCTGAAGGAATAAAATTCGTTTGATTTAGGAAATACCTATTTGAATTTTTTTTGAGTCCGGTTGCGAGGTCTGAATAAATAGTAGGTATGAATCATAGTTCAAATATTTCTTTTCTTGATCTATTCTATATATTCCGTGCTCCAGATACTAGAATAAATATCCGACGAGGTAGAATCATCTTGATAGAGATAACAGGTCCATTCTATGTATTATCAATAGGATCAATTATAACAAGTCACACACTCATATTCCGGAAATACCGAAACAAATAAATTCCACGGTCGAACTACCCAGAATAGAATGGTCTAGAAATCCAAGTCTAAAGTAATTTTTTCTTTGATTGAAAGACTAGGACTTCATAGTTCTTATAAACCTAACTCATTGAAATTCCATCCAGTAAAACGGAAGAATTATAAATTTCCAAAATAATAGATAGGAATATCGCAAATAGAGCCATTGCGACCCCCATAAGTGGTGTAGTCCCCCATCCCGGAGCTACTTTACCATATTCCGAATTCAATGGTTTCAATAAATCCCCTACAGTAGTTCGTCTTGGCCCAGATCTAGAACTATCCTCAACGGTTTGTGTAGCCATAAATCCTATTTAATGATTGGTTGAGATCTGTTGACTTTGTATACTATTCCGTTGTAGTTGTAAATAAACGATCTTATCGTAGATCCATTGTGATCTTGAAATTATCTAAAAATGGAAACAGCAACCCTAGTCGCCATCTCCATATCCGGTTTACTTGTAAGCTTTACTGGGTACGCCTTATATACCGCTTTTGGGCAACCCTCTCAACAACTAAGAGATCCATTCGAAGAACACGGGGACTAGTTGAAGTAATGAGCCTCCCAATATGGGAGGCTCATTACTTCAATTAAATTATTTCGAAAGGTTATTTCATTTTTTTAGTTGGAACCTTAGGTGGTTCTCGAAAAAAGATAGCGAAAAAAATTATCCCTAAAGTCGAGACTAAAAGGAATGTATAAACCAATGCTTCCATGGATTCGATCGTGGTTTACAATTATAGCTTCCACACCTATTCATTTGGGATCATTTATCATATCATATAAAGAAAGAAAAAAAGTCAAAGAAAAGATGGTGATTAAAGTCAAGATTTCTCTGATACCCAATGTCAAATAAAAAAAAAAATAGAGGCGAAAGATACCACAACAATGTCGTATCAGACTACTTGTCTCCTTGTAGTTGGATCTCCAAGTTTTTGGAATGCTCCAAATTCCACTTGAGCATCCAAATCTGGATCAATACCAGCAAAAACATCTCTGAACAAGGTTCTAGCGCCATGCCAAATGTGTCCGAAAAAGAAGAGCAAAGCAAACGTAGCATGCCCAAAAGTGAACCAACCCCTTGGACTGCTACGAAAAACACCATCGGATTTCAAAGTAGCCCGATCTAATTCAAAAATTTCACCTAATTGGGCACGTCTAGCATATTTTTTCACAGTAGCAGGATCAGAATAACTTACTCCATTAAGTTCGCCACCATAGAACTCAACAGTAACACCTACTTGTTCAACACTATACTTTGATTCTGCCCTTCTAAAAGGAACATCAGCTCTCACAATTCCGTCTTCATCTACCAAAACTACCGGAAATGTTTCAAAAAAAGTAGGCATACGACGTACAAAAAGCTCGCGCCCTTCTTTATCTCTAAAGACGGGGTGTCCTAACCATCCAACAGCAATTCCATCCCCATTGTCCATTGAGCCTGCTCTGAATAATCCCCCCTTTGCCGGATTATTACCAATATAATCATAAAAAGCTAATTTTTCGGGAATTTTAGACCAAGCTTCCGATAAACTAAGATTTTCGGCTAGCCCGGCACTAACTCTTCGATATATTTCTTGCTGAAAGTATCCCTGATCCCACTGATAACGAGTAGGACCAAATAATTCGATTGGGGTAGTTGCTGAACCATACCACATAGTTCCAGCAACAACAAAAGCTGCAAAAAAAACAGCAGCGATACTACTGGAAAGTACAGTTTCAATATTGCCCATACGTAATCCTTTGTATAGACGTTGAGGCGGACGAACACTAAGATGGAATAGGCCTGCTAATATGCCCAATGTACCCGCTGCAATATGATGAGAGGCTATTCCTCCCGGAACAAAAGGATCAAAACCTTCCGCGCCCCACGCTGGATTTACAGATTGTACTTTTCCAGTTAGTCCATAAGGATCGGACACCCATATTCCAGGACCATACAAACCTGTTACATGAAATGCGCCAAAGCCAAAGCAAGCTACCCCTGAGAGAAATAAATGAATTCCAAAGATCTTGGGCAAATCCAAAGAAGGTTTTCCCGTACGTTCATCACAGAATATTTCTAGGTCCCAATATACCCAATGCCAGATAGCTGCCAAGAAACACAAACCGGAAAACACTATGTGTGCCCCTGCCACACCTTCATAACTCCAAATACCCGGATTTGTTATAGTTCCTCCTGAAATACTCCAACCGCCCCACGAATTGGTTATTCCTAAACGAGTCATGAAGGGTATAACGAACATACCTTGTCTCCACATCGGATCAAGAACGGGATCAGAGGGATCAAAAACCGCTAATTCATATAAAGCCATCGAACCAGCCCAACCAGAAACTAGAGCTGTATGCATTATATGAACAGAAAGCAATCGACCGGGATCATTCAATACGACAGTATGAACACGATACCAAGGTAAACCCATGGAAATACCTCTTTATCAAAGAAAAATAGACACTATGCCACTTTATTTTATCGCATTGGAAAAGACTATATATACTAACCATGTACCTAACCTTTTCAGTAGATTCCGTATCAGAAAGGATTAATATTTATTCCATTCCATTGAAAATAACGTGAAAATAACGGAACAATTTTGTTCGTAAGAACAAAGAGAAGCAGATCTATTCTATACCCGATAAGTACCAATACGCAATGGGAGGATTGGTCCCATTTTTGGGGAACGAATGGATAGATACTTGTTTATCATTCGAACGATCGATTTCTTCGTTCAAATTTTTTCTTTATTCATTCTGTCTTACTCTATAAACTTTCCAATCTATGTATCAAATAGAATAAAGAGAAAAAAGGGATGAAGACAATAAACCATTGATTGTTACGTTTCCATATTAAAGTGAAGTATAGTACTAAATTTTTTTCTTTAATTTAATGCCCATTGGTGTTCCAAAAGTACCTTTTCGGAGTCCTGGAGAGGAAGATGCGGTTTGGGTTGACGTATAGTGCGACTTGTCAGACATATTGGGTCATATGGGATTTACCCGTTCTCTCCCCTGATCGAGATATCCTCTGTTTCGCCCAAGAGATATTGTATTGAGTGAGGCATCAATCAATCATTCGGAGCGTGAAGTGCAATTAGATCAATTTATTTTATATTGGGGATCAATATTATCAATTTAGAAGAATTTATGGTTTACTTGGACTGATAAAATAAAGTATCCAGGCTCCGTTCAGAAAATACCAAATCGATAACAAATTGTTAATATAATATATGTATGATTACCACTTGTATCATAAATGATTCTTATACCTACTATTACTATAGTAGTGATAGTAGTGATCCCAAATTGCAGACCAACGGAATAGTATGATGAATACATCAAATAGTTTTGGGAAAGCAAGACACAAAATTAACAAAAAAAAAGAAGTCATAACAAAAAAATGGTACTGAGACCATTTGTCCTATATGTGCAAATAGAATTCGGACAGATCTTTTCCCGGGGTAGACCATGAACCTAAAAGAATTGAAAGGACCCATTCAGGAACAAGACAATGACATCGTGATTTTAATATCGATGAAACAATACATCAATGATAGGTTAGTTTAATAAG